AGAAATAGACCGATTTTATATCACCTTTCAATTCGAATTAGCAAAAGCAATGTCTCCTTGCATAATATGGATTCCAAACATTCATGATCTGGATGTGAATGAGTCGAATTACTTATCCCTCGGTCTTTTAGTGAACTATCTCTCCAGGGATTGTGAAAGATGTTCCACTAGAAATATTCTTGTTATTGCTTCGACTCATATTCCCCAAAAAGTAGATCCAACTCTAATAGCTCCGAATAAATTAAATACATGCATTAAGATACGAAGGCTTCTTATTCCACAACAACGAAAACACTTTTTCACTCTTTCATATACTAGGGGATTTCACTTGGAAAAGAAAATGTCCCATACTAATGGATTCGGGTCCACAACGATGGGTTCAAATGTACGAGATCTTGTAGCACTTACCAATCAGGCCCTATCAATTAGTATTATAAAAAAAAAATCCATCATAGACACTAATATAATTAGATCTGTTCTTCATAGACAAACTTGGGATTTCCGATCTCAGGTAAGATCGGTTCAGGATCATGGGATCCTTTTCTATCAGATAGGAAGGGCTGTTTCACAAAATGTACTTCTAAGTAATTGCTCCATAGATCCTATATCTATCTATATGAAGAAAAAATCATGTGACGGGGGGGATTCTTATTTGTACAAATGGTACTTCGAACTTGGAACGAGTATGAAGAAATTAACGATACTTCTTTACCTTTTGAGTTGTTCTGCCGGATCGGTCGCTCAAGACCTTTGGTCTCTACCCGGACCTGATGAAAAAAATGGGATCACATCTTATGGACTCGTTGAGAATAATTCTGATCTAGTTCATGGCCTATTAGAAGTAGAAGGAGCTCTGGTGGGATCCTCACGTACAGAAAAAGATTGCAGTCAGTTTGATAAGGATCGAGTGACATTGCTTCTTCGGTCCGAACCAAGGAATCCCTTAAATATGATTCAAAATGGATCTTATTCTATCGTTGATCAGAGATTTCTCTATGAAAAATATGAATCGGAGTTTGAAGAAGGGGGGGGAGTCCTCGACCCGCAACAGATAGAGGAGGATTTTTTCAATCACATCGTTTGGGCTCCTAGAATATGGCGCCCTTGGGGCTTTCTATTTGATTGTATTGAAAGGCCCAATGAATTGGGATTTCCCTATTGGGCCAGGTCATTTCGGGACAAGCGGATCATTTATGATGAAGAGGATGAGCTTCAAGAGAATGATTCAGAGTTCTTACAGGGTGGAACCATGCAGTACCAGACACGAGATAGATCTTCCAAAGAACAGGGCTTTTTTCGAATAAGCCAATTCATTTGGGACCCCGCGGATCCACTCTTTTTCCTATTCAAAGATCAGCCTTTTGTCTCTGTGTTTTCACATCGACAATTCTTTACAGATGAAGAGATGTCAAGGGAACTTCTGACTTCCCAAACAGATCTTCCTACATCTATATATAAACACTGGTTTATCAAGAATACGCAAGAAAAGCATTTTGAATTGTTGATTCATTGCCAGAGATGGCTTAGAATCAATAGTTCATTATCTAATAGATTTTTCCGTTCTAATACTCTATCTGAGAGTTATCAATATTTATCAAATCTGTTCCTATCTAACGAAGCGCTATTGGATCAAATGACAAAGACATTGTTGAGAAAAAGATGGCTTTTCCGAGATGAGATAGTTGTTGCTATCTGCTCCAATAACGAATTATTGGTTTAACTGAAGAACTAAAAAAAAAATAGATAGACCTTTCTTTCTCTTTGTCTCAGGTCGATGGATCTTCTCAATTGAAAGATCCCCCTATATCGATAATACACATTCCAGTTGACCGAGCCTAATTCGAATTGTTTTGTTCCGAAGCAAAGAGATCCACGGGGCGGTTGATCCTATTCAGATATTCACAACCAAGAAGTATTGAATTCTCTTTCTTTTCGGATAGGCCAGGAGAGGGAGGGTTGGAATGCCAACAGGCGTCTATATTTTGAATTCACCCGACCTGAAAGTACACTATCCATTTTGGGAACGTCCGGTGCCAAAGTCATTGAATGGGTAAGTCGCCAATCCCTAAAACGGACTATTTAATGTACTTTTTCCGTCCGCTGGGTTACGGGTGGGTATTTTACCAGAGTTTTTTATTGTATCAATCTACCCCTGTGTGATTCTTGTTGAAGCATATACTCCGCGGGGAGGGTGCAGGGCGGACGATTTAAAAACAGATTACCCATTCATTCGATAGAGAAGATCACCAAGATTTCGTGATTCGCTGCCGAACTTATTCCAATTTAATAAGAGATCTCAATATTATGCCTTGAAGAGGACTCGAACCTCCACGCTCTTTAGCACGAGATTTTGAGTCTCGCGTGTCTACCATTTCACCACCAAGGCATCTTGGAAGTGAATCATATTCCATGAATATGATATCTACCTAGTGTGATGTATGGAATATATGACAAAGGTAGAGTTTTAGAGTATTTTTATTGATTGGTCATGTCATATAGG